TTCAGGACATCTCTCTTTCAAGGAGGCAGCGGGGATTCGACTTCCCCTGGGGGTAGGGTAATACGAAAGGAAGTTGATTATGGATTACCAATAAGCCTAAAATGGATTCTTCCTGGGTCGATGCCCGAGTGGTTAATGGGGACGGACTGTAAATTCGTTGGCAATATGTCTACGCTGGTTCAAATCCAGCTCGGCCCAATAATGCCCAAGAATTCGCCAATCTACCATGAGATGGTATAACCCCCTTGTCCTTGAGAAATACCTGATACAGAGGAATATAAAATAATTGAAATTTATGCTAGATCCCTTATTTCCCTGGGATTGTAGTTCAATTGGTTAGAGCACCGCCCTGTCAAGGCGGAAGCTGCGGGTTCGAGCCCCGTCAGTCCCGAAGGATCCAATAAATACATCAATTCATCTCTCCCTTTTCTGTGAAAGGGAGGACAGGGAGCAGAATTTCATTCCCAAGAGGAGATCCTTGTTTTTTTTTTCCTTCCTATTTTTCTATTTTTTTAGGGGTCCCATCGAAGAAAGAACAAAGCCTAAAAAAAATAGTGAATTTGATGGAATATTAGATCTTTTATACCGGGAATCATCTTTATCACATTTCTTTGTCTTCCAAGAAAATTAGATTATTAAAAAAAAAACAGAGCTTAGAACTTAACTCCTTTCTTTTTCCATTTCGCTTCTATTGTTTGTTTGGGTTTGTGACTAATGGAAATGAAAGGGTGGTCACATGATACTTCATCAGATGATTGTACAAGGAAAACCTAAGGTAGGTTATAGAAAAGAAAGAAGAAAAAATAATAATAAATCAAGGAATTTTTGATTGGTTCAGGAATCCCATTTTGGATTCGGTATGGATAAAAGATCTTCCTATGTTATACTATTCAATTCTCGACGACGAATTCATTTGATAGCGCAGATATTGTTATTCATGATATTGATCCGATTCAAGATCATCGAGAAGTAATTCATTCATTGAATTTACAGGCGAAAGATTTATTATCTCTATGGGATTAAATCCCGAGTTATTGTGAAGTAAAAAAAAGATGAGATTATGGAAGTAAATATTCTTGCATTTATTGCTACTGCACTGTTCATTCTAGTTCCTACTGCTTTTCTACTTATCATTTACGTAAAAACAGTTAGTCAAAATGATTAATTAATTTGAATGAAACTTGATTTCTGAGTTCTTATCAATGATTGAAGAAATAAAACGAAAGGGATTCCAATTTCGCGTCTTAAATGAAATGAGCGGACTATAATCGGCTCTATGAGATCCGATAGTATGGTAAGAAAGAAAGAGATGAAATCTTTCTTTCTACCATACTATCTATTAGTGTTATTGTAGTGTATAAAGTTGTAAAGTTGTACTTTACAATAAAGAGAAAGGCTTAATATAGATCAATCTCCAATATTATCTTCATATATGTAGATATAAATTTCATATATGGAATGGACATAGCATCAAATTCGATTTCTTTGATACATCTATTTGTTCTGATCACTCTGAAATAATCGTCTTACTCTTAGAGTTCTAATTCCTAGATTTTTTATTATTTCCATCCAATATGAATTTCGGGATCTATCGAAAGAATCAAGAAAAAGCATTATGGGCATATCTTAAGAAAAACACGTAGTAATCTGTTTTTTTAGCATTTCGAAGAAATAATTGATTGAGCCATTGACAGGAGTTCTATGGGCACTTCTTCAGATTTCGAAAAGAAATAAAATAAATAGTAAACCTCGCCGATTTTAACGCTTGAACCATGATATGAAATGGGTTGATAAAGTATCAAAAATTCCAAAAATCTAATAAAACAAGCGGTAAGTGCGCAATAAATATGTGACTCGCCCAAGTCAAGATCTTATTATGCATAGTATCTTGTTAGCCAACCACTATGCTATGTCTATATTGTTTTCTTTCTCATAGAAAGTGGGTATACATTTACCAAAACGACTTCCTCTTTGAACAGTAAAGAGGGAAAGAAAAAAATCAAATCAAAAAATAAAAAAGGGGTCGGGTCTTCCTCAGTATCCATCTATAATTCTGGTAAAAGCCCGTTAGAAAATTTCAGAAGAATTAGGTTGGAATGAATTTCTTATCATCTGTATCCCTTTCCTTTCGAAATACAAACATGGGAATCATTGAAATATCTCTTTGATTGAAAGAGTATTAGTCATATCATACATTACTCTACTAGAATCCAATGGAATTTGGAAATGAAGATATTTTGATTTGAAAAAGTTCAAAACGCGTTGCAAAACGATCTATAAAATAATTGATACAGTTTGATTCCTCAACTTTATTAGTAGTAACTCTAGAGTCCACTTCTTCCCCATACTACAAGTGAAAGGGAAAATGTAAAGACTACCATTAAAGCAGCCCAAGCGAGACTTACTATATCCATGTGAATTATGTCCCCTATCTCTATGACGGAATTGTTCCATTATTGCTCACTAATAATAGTGGAATCAATGGTGCAGAGTCAAAAAG